CTCGATTAGGATAAGCTAAAAAAAAAAAAGACTATTTCGAAAACTAATCAATGATGACCCTCCATGGATTCCCCTATATAAGCCGCAGCTAAAGTTGCAAAAATAAGAGCTTGAATACCACTTGTAAATAATCCAAGAAACATGACAGGTATAGGAACTACTAAAGGTACTAAAGAAACAAGAACAACAACTACTAATTCATCAGCCAATATATTCCCGAAAAGTCGAAAACTAAGAGATAAAGGTTTTGTGAAATCTTCTAGGATGTTAATTGGTAAAAGGATTGGAGTTGGTTGAATGTATTTTCCGAAATAGCCCAATCCTTTTTTGGTAAGACCCGCATAAAAATATGCCACTGACGTGAGTAAAGCTAAAGCAACAGTAGTATTTATATCATTCGTGGGGGCGGCTAACTCCCCATGAGGTAACTGTATGATTTTCCAAGGTAAAAGAGCACCTGACCAATTAGAAACAAAAATAAATAGGAACATAGTTCCAATAAAGGGAACCCAAGGACCATATTCTTCTCCAATCTGAGTTTTGCTCAAGTCTCGAATAAATTCAAGGACATATTCGAAGAAATTCTGACCGTCGGTTGGAATGGTTTGTGGATTCCGAACAGCTAGGATGACTGAACCTAATAAGATAGCAATTACGACCCAAGAAGTGATAAGTACTTGGGCATGAATTTGTAAACCTCCTATTTGCCAATATAAATGTTGGCCTACTTCTACACCTGATATATCGTATAACCCTTTGAGTGTTTTAATGGAACATGGTATAACATTCATATTGTCCTCTGGCAGAAATCGAACTTCAAAAAAAAGAATTATTTTGATTCAACCATCTCTTTCTCAACTCATCCGCTTTCATCATTAATCATATATTTAGGATACCAAGAAATCACATAACATAATATCAATATCCCATTTTATCTCTTTTTAAAAATGCAAGACAAGAATAGTAACCGATCCAATAAAATAAATTAAAATAATTAACTAATCTTATTATTCTTAATCATAACATAATCATAATCAACGACTTCTTATATAGCTAGAACGACCCTCACAAATTGCGGATACTAATTTGTTAAGAATCAATCGGATTGAAGCTATAGCATCATCGTTGGCTGGAATCGAAATATCTGCAAGATCTGGGTCACAATTTGTATCGATTAAACAAATTGTCGGAATTCCCAAAATGACACATTCTCGAAGAGCCGTATATTCTTCTTGCTGATCGACGATGATTACAATATCGGGCAACCCCGTCATATATTTGATCCCACCCAGATATGTTTGCAAAGTAGATAATTTTCTCTTCAACATTGCTGCATCTCTTTTAGGGAGACGGTTGAGTTTCCCCATCTTTTGTTCTGCTCTTAAGTCTCTGAACTTATGAAGTCTCGTTTCCGTAGTGGACCAATTCGTTAACATACCACCGAGCCATTTTCTATTAACATAATGACATCGAGCCCTTATTGCAGCTGATGCTACTAAATCTGCTACTTTATTTTTGGTACCAACGATTAAGAAGTTTTTTCCTCGACTTGCTGCATCAAAAACTAAATCACAGGCTTCTGATAAAAAACGAGCAGTTCTAGTAAGATTTATAATATGAATACCTTTACGCTTTGCAGAGATATAAGGGGCCATTCTAGGATTCCATTTCTTAGTACCATGACCAAAATGAACTCCTGCTTCCATCATCTCTTCCAAATGGATGTTCCAATATCTTCTTGTCATTTTTCCCACGCTTTCTCTTTTTTTTTTTTTAATAAATAAATAATTGTTCCTACGGAACTTTCTACCGGGATTGACCGTTGATACACAGCCCAAACCATTAATTTTTATTATTACTTACTAAATTTTATTTATTACCAAATCAATAACTAGAAAATAACTAGAAAGTAATTTAAAGAAGAAATCTCTCCTTAGGAATTATGAATTCGCGTAAATAATTTTTCTGGTGTGTCATGGAAATTGCTTGGGGCGCAAGAACAAAAAAATTCTCTATGGTGTAACAAAATATCTCTCATTTCCAACTCGAATAGATTTTTCTTTTTGATTTCCAAATGAATGTTTTTGTCTTGCCTTGAACGGTGCACTAATTTTTTGAATCCCGTACCGACAGGGATAATACCCCCCAGAACAACATTTTCTTTCAAACCCTTCAACCAATCAATACGACCCCGTAGAGCAGCTTTTGCTAAAACTCTAGCAGTTTCTTGAAAACTTGCTTCGGATATGAAACTTTGAGTATTCAGAGATGCCCTCGTTATTCCCAATAAAATTGCCCGATAACAGATCGCTTCGTCTAAAGCACGCCCTGCTCGTTCCGCTCGCAACAATCCGATTAATTCTCCAGGTAAAAAAAGATTAGACATTCCATCTTCTGAAACCAACACTTTTGATGTTACTTGCCGTACAATAATCTCTATATGTCTATTATGGATCTGTACCCCCTGGGATCGATAAACCTTTTGGATCTTATTAACCAAAGAGATACGACTTTGGGCTATGGTTAGCTCAGCTCCAATTAAGAATCCCCAAGGAATTCCAAGAATTCTTGGTATACGCTCGTTCCAACCTTCAACTCTCCTTTCAAGGTTCATTGATATTGAACCAATCGAGCGAACTTCTAAGATTTGTTCCACTTTTGGAAGACCTTGCGTTATGTCACCAGATCGGGATTTTTCATATATAAATGTAACTAATGTATCTCCTTCAAAAAGGGTTTCTCCATAATGTCCATGAACAGTCGCCCCTGGAGTGGCCAAATAGGGCTTAGCAGATCTTATAATTAAGGAGTCAACATGAACAATTAAAATTTGACCAGATTTTTTTATGCGTGGTCCATATTTAAATAGACATATATTTTCACAAATAAATTGTCCAATGCTAATTATTGTGGATGTCTCTTCACAATAATTGTAATGTAGAAAGCACCAATTCAAATGGAATGGATTCAAAATGATGTTATTGCATGGACCAGGATTATAAATCCTCCTATTTTCATCTATTAAACAGTATTTAAGTACTTCAAGTACTTGGAAAGTCTGTTTAAAATTGTCAAGTAGCCAATATTTGTTTAACAAGATCTGATTATGAGTTATTAAATGGTAAGATGAATAAAAGTTCACTATTTTAGGTACAATAGTACCTAAGGGACCCAACAAATCCCTAATTGGAGTTATAGGATTTGACTCTTTTGCCACATTGTTATATTTCGGACCGTTGAATGGACCAACTCGAAAACAATTGAATGATGACAAAATTATCAAAGATTGGCATTCCTTATTTCGATTCAACAACGTACCGACAGTTTCTTGATGCTGGGTAACTAATGGAATCTTCCCCTTGGAATAAAAAGGATTGATATTGGTGCGATCTAATCCATTATCGGGAATCAATCCTGAACCCGCCGTATCATACCTTTTTCCAGTATATGAAATAGTAGACTTGACTAACTCAATTCTTATGAAATCGCGAATCAGATCATTTGCCCTTACCTCAACAAAGGAAGCATGAACCTCTTCTATAGAACCGTTTTTTTCTTGGTCCCAATTCAATACTAAGCAAGTCCGAACTAATTGAATACTTGTGTGAGAAATTCCTCGAATTGACTTTCCATTTCCATAAAGGATATAATTGACAACTCTAAGTTGGACATTCTCTTTTTCCTGCAATAGATCTTGAGGGAAAAGTTTTGCTAAATTTATCCCATCAGCTATTTCATATGTGACTACGGGCCGAACCAAAACAAAATACTTTTTTTTGGTCGGTGTGATCCGTTGGACATAGATCCCATTTTTCAATTTTTTTGATTCCTTAGAATTTGTTTTTTCCGTTCCTGGCGGTATCAAAATGCCACTGTGTCTGGATATCTTATCTGTCTCTCCGGGAAAATGAATATCTCCAGAAAAGATTTTCAGTTCAATACTTTTTTTTTTTCTCTCCACTCGGACTAATCCACCTACTCGGCTTCTTGTATTTGTATTTAAAGCGAGTTGTGTATCTACTCCAATGATACTATTGTTACGAACCATTATGGACGAAGATCCGGGTAAGATATGTACCTCTTCGGGAATAAAAAAAAACCGATCCACTTTCATTTGGTATTTCGGACTAAATTCTTTTGCTCCTCGATACTCAATCAAATCCTCTTTTTTTACGATTGAATCCGCCTCTACAGTCCCATATTTAATAATTCCCGAACTCTTTCTTCTGTATCGTGGATCATCAAAATAAGCAAGAATACTATTTCTACGTAAAATACCATTTATGGGTATTTCAATGGAAATATTAAAAGAGGGTATTAGTTCTTTCTCTCGTTCTTGATCATATTGTAATGGGATGAGAAATCTATTTCTTCGCTTTTTTGCCAAGAAATCGGAATTCTCTTGGAGAATCGAAGGATATATGAAATTCCAATGACCATTGGATATGATTCGATCAAGTCTTGAATAGTCAAGAATTTCCCTATCTTTTTTACCAGAAGGATCCAACAATTTATGTCTTACTCGATCATTAGTGATCGAGAGGTCAGAGATATCTATTTCGTCGACAGAAAAAAAATGAACATTCATTTGATCTTGATCCTTGTGGAGCGAAAAAGACACTATACTGGATCCGCACGGACCTCCTGCTAATATCCATAAATGACTTGTTTTTGGTAATAGATGAACATTACTATATGTATATTCGGGTGCATGGTAGACATCGGTACTCCAATGCATTTCTCCCTCTGATTCAGAATAAATATGTTTTCGAACCTTCTCTTTAAAATGAAAAGTGGACGTTCCGGCACGAATCTCAGCAATCACTTGTTCAGATTCTACATATTGATCATTTTGCACTAAAATCAAACTTTTTGGTGGAATATTCACACTATGTATAATATCCCGACTCTCAATAGTTACATACAAGTCTATAGAACATAGAAAAGCAGGATGCCCATGACGGGTACGTGTGGGATGAACCAAATACTCGTTGAACTTT